TGATCAACAACATTGCCAAAGCTCATGGAGGCGTATCCGTATTTGGCGGAGTAGGGGAGCGTACTCGTGAAGGAAATGATCTCTACATGGAAATGAAAGAATCCGGGGTGATTAATGAAAAAAATCTTGGAAAATCCAAAGTAGCTCTAGTCTATGGTCAAATGAATGAACCGCCAGGAGCTCGTATGAGAGTTGGCTTGACTGCCCTAACCATGGCGGAATATTTCCGGGATGTTAATGAGCAAGACGTACTTCTATTCATCGATAATATCTTTCATTTCGTTCAAGCAGGGTCCGAAGTATCTGCCTTATTAGGTAGAATGCCTTCCGCAGTGGGTTATCAACCTACCCTTAGTACGGAAATGGGTTCTTTGCAAGAAAGAATTACTTCTACCAAAGAAGGATCTATAACATCGATCCAAGCAGTTTATGTACCTGCGGATGATTTGACCGACCCTGCTCCTGCCACGACATTTGCACATTTAGATGCTACTACCCTACTACCGTATTATCAAGAGGATTAGCTGCCAAAGGTATTTATCCAGCAGTAGATCCCTTAGATTCAACGTCAACCATGTTACAACCTCGGATCGTTGGCGAGGAACATTATGAAACTGCTCAAAGAGTTAAGCAAACTTCACAACGTTACAAAGAACTTCAGGACATTATAGCTATCCTTGGGTTGGACGAATTATCCGAAGAAGATCGTTTAACTGTAGCAAGAGCACGAAAGATTGAGCGTTTCTTATCACAACCCTTCTTTGTGGCAGAAGTCTTTACTGGTTCTCCGGGGAAATATGTTGGTCTCGCAGAAACAATTCGGGGATTTCAACTCATCCTTTCCGGAAAATTAGATGGTCTTCCCGAACAGGCCTTTTATTTGGTGGGTAACATCGATGAAGCTACCGCGAAAGCTATTAACTTAGAAGACTTAGAAGAGGAGAGCAAATTGAAGAAATGACCTTAAATCTTTGTGTACTGACTCCTAATCGAATTATTTGGGATTCCGAAGTGAAAGAAATTATTTTATCTACGAATAGTGGACAAATTGGCGTATTACCAAACCATGCCCCCATTGCCACGGCTGTAGATATAGGTCTTTTGAGAATACGTCTAAACGACCAATGGTTAACAGTGGCTCTTATGGGCGGTTTCGCTAGAATAAGTAATAATGAGATAACTATTTTAGGAAATGATGCAGAATTTAGTACTGACATTGATGCACAAGAAGCTCAACAAACTCTTGAAATAGCTGAAGATAACTTGAGTAGAGCTGAGGGTAAGAGACAAGCAATTGAGTCAAATCTAGCTCTCAGACGAGCTAGGACACGAGTAGAGGCTGTCAATGTGATTTCCCAGTAGTAGTCAATACATTCAATAAAAATAAAAAGAATCAAAAAAATAATTAAAAGAGTTCCTTATTATACACTACATTTTGATTCCAAAAATTGAACCAAATTGAACACAATGAAGTCTAATCTGATTAATCTTATGATAGAATGAAAAAAAGAGGATGGGTAGAAAAACTTATTAGATACCTGATTCCATGGTATCTAATAAGTTCTACCTACTATTGGATTTGAACCAATGACTCCCGCCGTATGAAAGCAATACTCTAACCACTGGGTTAAGTAGGTTATTTATCACCACAAAAAAGGTCTTCATCACTTCGATGGATTCTAGTTAAAATATGCTTTCTAAGCAATATCAATCTTTTACCAGTAAACGGATCGGAGAGTTATCATATGCATATGGGATACTCTTCTTGACAAGAAATTGCCTCTATGTTAAAATAGTTATGATTTATGATAAGGGCTATAGCTCAGTTAGGTAGAGCACCTCGTTTACACGTGCGCCAATGCTTTTCAAGGAAGCCCATTATGCAATGACCATAATTGATCTTTTTGAGAAGTCGATGTCTTATTCCGTAGATTCGAGAGAACAAGAGAAAAATAGCCTGACAAATATTTGGTTCGATCCGATTCAGGTGCGAATTCCACTGCCAAATCAATCAAATAGAACATGCCATTGTAAGGTAAATGTCCAGTCCATTCAATGCCAGGCATAATGAGTATAAGGGTCTCAAAAGAACCTCTTGTCGTCCTATGAGCTTTGAGGTGTATGAAGTCTCATATTTTACTCTTGCAGTGGAGCGATAGAGACTCCGTTTCACTTAGGTTGATCTAGGCCGAAGGCAGACCTAAATCAAGGTCACTTTTCTTTGAAATACTTTGGTATTGCTCCTAGATCAGGATACAAATAATGAATCAGAGCACATGGAACCGTCTCATTATCTTTTTATCTTCCTGTAAAGAAAAAAATGGTGGACTAACTGATCTTTACATCAGTTGATGAAAGAGCCCAATGCAACAAAATGCATGTTGGGTCTTTGAAACAGTTCGAATCATTTCGATAATAATCAGTTTTCTCTGTTTTACCGAGAAGGTCTACGGTTCGAGTCCGTATAGCCCTAATACATTATACATTCCATTTTTGTTTTGTATAGAGATTTTAGTAGTTTTATTTTAATAGTAGGAACAATAAAATAAACACAATAATTTATTTTAACGGGCCCAATTGGTATTTGTCAAATCTCGGATCAAATACCCATATTTCTTTATCCATTTTCATGAATGAATTTTTCCTCTTTTATTGCCCATGATCAAAGAGTTATTTATACACTTTTTGGGGTTTGGTATACCCAAACCCAGTCAATTTATGAAATTAAAATCATGAAAGAATACTGTCTAAAGACTTCAACCTGACCCAAGAAAATCCAATCCTAAGTCGCATGGATCTAGGACCTATTCTTTTCTTGATCTTGAGTATTTTTGGTCTGTCGAATTGCTTGATAATGTGTGATTCTTTCTATTAGACTATTAGGAGGAGATTATTAGAGGGATCCTATATTATGCCGAACGTTCATGATTCCATCAAATTAAATATTACTATACTATTATAGTTATAGTAATAAAAATATAGTAATAATATTACAATATTCTATTGATATTGAATTCTTAATGATTATTATTTTCAATTTTATTTAATTTCTTTATAATTTTTTCTTTACCATAAAGAAGATTCTTTATTTTATAAGACTTTATATTTATTTATAAGATTTTTTTATAAATTTATAAGATTAAGATATTAAGTATAAGATAAATAGGATAAGTCTTTACTTTATAAGATAAGTATAAACTAATTACTAAGTATTCTTATTTCTTATACCTTATACTTAGTATCTTAGTATAAGGTATAAGAAATAAGAATAAGTATAATAATAAAAAAAACAGAAAAATATAGAAGTGGGATGACATTAGATGAATCTTGAAAGAAGGCATGGCCTACAGCAAACAAACTCTCAACTATGCGGTTTGATTTGATCAAACTAAATTCTTTTCTTGTTTCACCTAAGAAGGTCTAGATTAATTGAAAATTCCAATTCAAATGGAATAATTCAGCCTATTCCACATTCATAGGAGTAATTTATATGTTTCTGCTTCACGAATATGATATTTTCTGGGCATTTCTAATAATATCAAGCGTTATTCCTATCTTGGCATTTGTCATTTCTGGAATTTTAGCTCCGATTAGGGAAGGGCCAGAAAAGCTTTCTAGTTATGAATCAGGTATAGAACCCATGGGGGATGCTTGGGTACAATTCTGAATTCGCTATTACATGTTTGCTCTAGTTTTTGTTGTTTTTGATGTTGAAACGGTCTTTCTTTATCCATAGGCAATGAGTTTTGATGTATTGGGTGTATCTGTATTTATAGAAGTTTTCATATTCGTGCTTATCCCAATTGTGGGTTCAGTTTATGCATGGCGAAAAGGAGCGTTGGAATGGTCTTAGATGAATATTTAGACAATCAAAAGAAAAAGGAAGGAAAGGATGACATTGAGATAGTTATGAATTTGGTTGAGTTTCCATTACTTAACCAAACAACCCCCCATTCAATTATTTCAACTACAGCGAATGATCTCTCTAATTGGCCAAGACTCTCCAGTTTATGGCCGCTTCTCTATGGTACTAGTTGTTGTTTCATTGAATTTGCTTCATTATATAGGCTTGCGATTCGACTTTGATCGTTATGGGTTGGTGCCAAGATCGATCCCAAGACAAGCAGACCTCATTTTAATGGCCGGAACAGTAACAATGAAAATGGCTCCCTCTTTAGTAAGATTATATAAGCAAATGCCTGAACCAAAATATGTAATTGCTATGGGAGCCTGTACTATTACAGGAGGGATGTTCAGTACTGATTCTTATAGTACTGTTCACGGAGTCGCTAAACTAATTCCTGTGGATGTCTATTTGCCAGGTTGTCCACCTAAGCCAGAGGCAATTATAGATGCTATAACGAAACTTCGTAAGAAGATATCTAAAAAAAATCTTTGAAGTTGAAGATAGAACTGTGTATCAACAGGAGAATCGATGTTTTACTACTAATCACAAGGTTTACCTTCGACACAGTACTAATACTGGAAATTATAATCAAGGATTACTCTATCAATCACCATCTACTTCAGAGATACCTTTTGGATTTGAATTTGAAAAAGATTTAAAGTCCAAAGGGTCAGTATCTTCTTACGAATTAGTTAATCAGGCAGGGTTCCTTTGTGCAGAATAAGAAAGAGCGGGTCAGTCTTTAACAATTTCATTGTCAATGTGAAGTATTGATACAAAGAAAAATGTGGTAGAGATGAAGGAGATGCAAATTCGTTTATATGATTGGCTAGTCAAGCATGAGCTAGTTCATAGATCTTTAGGCTTTGATTGCCGAAGAATAGAGACTTTACAAATAAAAACCGAAGATTGGGACTCAATTGCTGTCATTTTATATGTATATGGTATATGGTTACAATTATTTACGCTCCCAATGTGCCTATGATGTAGCATCAGGCGGATTTTTAGCTAGTGTGTATCACCTTACGAAAATACGTTATGGTATAGATAAACCAGAGGAGGTATGCATAAAAGTATTTACCCCCAGGAGTAATCCTCGAACCCCATCCGTTTTCTGGATTTGGAGAAGTACGGATTTTCAGGAACGGGAATCTTATGATATGTTGGGAATTTCTTATGAGAATCATCCTCGCCTTAAATGTATCTTGATGCCTGAAAGTTGGATAGGCTGGTCCTTACGTAAAGACTATATTACTCCACTCCCAATTTCTATGAAATACAAGATGCTCTTTGAATGATAAGAAACTCCTTTTTACTTATACGACACGACTCCAGATTTCATTTCAATCAAAGAACATTTTTTCATTCCCTTCTAGATGAAACAGAGTAACTGGACTTTAATTCATATGGGGGTGGCTAAAAAAAGAGGTTCTCATTGATATTCCCCAATTGGAAAGATATCATATACATTTTGTATGAGCAGAAAGACTAGGATGACTCAAAAGAGTTCTGCACCATGAACTTTGTACCGCACACATCACTTAGGGGGGCCCCGGAAATTGAGCAAGAGTGAGAAAAAAAATATGAAAAAAAGACGGAAGAGACGAAATGCAGAAATGAAAAATGAAAGGAATCGGGGTTGATTTGTACTGTGTCTGAAAAACATCCTTTCTATTCTTATCCTTTCACTCTGAATCTTTTTATCTAATTTTTTTTATGAAATTTGAGATATATACGAAAATTTAACATCCTTTTTAAATTTGAAATAAGATCAAAGTATGAACAGAGAGGAAAAAAATAAGAATGAAAAGGAAAGTAAAGAATATGTATCCCGATCCGTATCAATGAATTTCATTTGTATGAGGTATGAATATTTATCCGATACATTATTCACGTGTCAGGAACCAGATTTGAACTGGTGACACGAGGATTTTCAGTCCTCTGCTCTACCAACTGAGCTATCCCGACCATTTCCTGTGCATCATCCTAGCGGAGTACTTGTATCTATGTCAATGAAAAGAACTAAAAAAGTCTTAACAAATTGTACCTAGCTCCTCAATTTCTTAGATCTTCAAAACAAAAAGAAGACTTTCTTTGTATTGTAAATGTAAGGATAATGATATGGACTGTGAATGACTCAATAACGGGGATTCCTTGAATCTATACATATATGTTCATTTGTACAGGTATCGTATCTATACAAATGAAATTGGATTGGAAGAAGAAATGAGGATTTCTATTCGGATCCGTTTGTGAAAGAACAGAGTGAATGAAATGAGAAAGATATTTAATTTTGGTTGAACTGAACCATTGATGAAAAAAAAAAAGAAGATAAAGAAATAAGAGGAGGTAAAATGGGCTTTTCTTGGGGATAGAGGGACTTGAACCCTCACGATTTTTAAAGTCGACGGATTTTCCTCTTACTATAAATTTCATTGTTGTCGGTATTGACATGTAAAATGGGACTCTCTCTTTATTCTCGTCCGATTAATTTTCAAAGGATCTATGAAACTATGGAATGAATCATTTGATCAATGAATATTAGAATTCGATTCCAATTTAAACTTCAATTGGAAAATGGGAATGGATTCAGAATAATTCTTCCTTTTTTCATAGATTTTCCGATCTTTAGAATGATTATTTGATCTCTATCATTCTAATTAATATAGAAAGAATCTAAATATCGAAATAGAGGGTTGTGATTAATCTTTCCTATGTCAGTATGTATTAGGTATATAAGCTTATCCTTTACTGTCATTTCTATCATTTGATAGAAGGATTTTTGCTACTAACGTAACGTAGTCAATTTCATTCGTTAGAACAGCTTCCATTGAGTCTCTGCACCTATCCCTTTTTATTCTCATTTTCCATTTTTTATAAAGATTTGGCTCAGGATTGCCCATTTTTAGTTCCAGGGTTTCTCTGAATTTGGAAGTTACCACTTAGCAAGGTTTCCATACCAAGGCTCAATCCAATCAAGTCCGTAGCGTCTACCAATTTCGCCATATCCCCCTTTGCTTTGATATTTGATATGATACAAGGATCCAATTGTAATTCCATACACCTCTTTCATTGATCTTGGAACTGTTGAATTCATTAGGTAAGGATTCCTGTATCGAAAAAGTGTATGCTGCTATTTTTTTTTTGGCCGTCCTCCATTCTATCATTTCATCTCTATTGGATGAACCCTATTTGTTTCAATCCGAAATTATTCTATCATTGATGTATCCGCAATTCAATATATATAGATATATCCCACATATATCTATGCCTTGACTCCCTCTTCTTTTTTATAGCGGAATTAAAAATAGTAGAACGCTCGATATTTATTCTTTTTTAAAAATTCGTCCTCTTGTGTATAATGATAGAATACAAGTTTCTATCAGTTTTAGTCATGGATTTACATTATTCGAATAGAAATCAATAGAATATGATTCTATTTAGTTTTTCACTATTTATCTATTAGGATATAGATAGTTTCTTTATGTGAAATTTAGATTTATAGTATAGTTTTTTAGTTACACCATTAGAATGAGAATAAATGAATTATTCATAATATGATTTTAATTATCATAAAATAATCATATTAATATTATTGAAGTGAAGATTTAATTTAAGATTGGATTTATTGTATTGATTTCATATCCATCTTTATTTCATATTTATCTTCATATTAATCATATCATATTCAAAATAGTAAGAATTTAATTATAAATTAGATTTTCTATTATTTAATATTTATAATTATTTTAAAAAATTTTAATTATAAATTATAATATGATAATTTGATTAATAGGATAATATGAATATGGAATTTAATTTCTATTTATATATCTAGATATAATATCTAGATATAAATAATCTAAAGATTTTTATTTTATATTTTCTAATATAGAATCTAAAATCTATAACTAATAACTATAAATAGAATAAATAAGAATAGAAATAGAGAAGAAATTTAAATAATCAATAAATGAAAAAAAAAAAAAGAAGAATCACCAGGTAATAGCTAAGATCCGAGAGTTTCCTATACACTATTGATCTTATATCCGCCCGCTTAGCTCAGAGGTTAGAGCATCGCATTTGTAATGCGATGGTCATCGGTTCGATTCCGATAGCCGGCTCTTTTTCTTTGCATGATTGAAAATATCTACTCTCGCTTTCTCTAAATGTCGAGTTATTATATCATGGTAACTTGCAGCTATAGCTATGAATAAAAAAAGTTAACTAGATCTTTACAGAAGAAATTTGAAAGAATAAATTTTAAAACGTAGCCTTCGCTTGAACTTCACTATATTATATATACAAAAAATAAAAATATTGATAAAATTTATTTCATTCTGCTTTGTAATACTTCAGTAGATTGCGTTTTGCTTTGCTGATCCTTTAGTTCAGTCTGAATTTTATTTTATAATATTTTTTTATATTTAAATTTTAGATTTATATAATATTATAATTATAATTTTTTTTTTCAAATGAAAGTGAATCAAAAAGGGAGCCTTTATTTATATGTCTCGTTACCGAGGACCTCGTTTCAAAAAAATACGCCGTCTGGGGTCTTTACCGGGACTAACTAGTAAAAGCCCCAGATCTGGAAGTGATCTTCAAACCCAATTGCGCTCTGGAAAAAGATCACAATATCGTATTCGTTTAGAAGAGAAACAGAAATTGCGTTTTCATTATGGTCTGGCAGAGCGACAATTACTTAAATATGTGCATATTGCTGGAAAAGCCAAAGGGTCAACAGGTCAGGTTTTACTACAACTACTCGAGATGCGTTTGGATAACATCCTTTTTCGATTAGGTATGGCTTCGACCATTCCTGGAGCCAGACAATTAGTTAACCATAGACATATTTTAGTTAATGGTCGTATAGTGGATATACCAAGTTATCGTTGCAAACCCCGAGATATTATTACTACGAAGGATAAAGAAAGATCGAAAGCTCTGATTCAAAATTATCTTGTTTCATCCCCCCGCGGGGAATTGCCAAACCATTTGACTATTGATTCCTTACAATATAAAGGATTTGTAAATCAAATAATAGATAATAAATTGATCGGTTTTAAAATAAATGAGTTGTTGGTCGTAGAATATTATTCCCGTCAGACTTGATTCTAACGAAAATAAAAAAAAGCAAGGTTCATACAATTTTTACCCCCTTCGCTGAAGTAAATAGAGTACCTTGTCTCATTCACATATCAAAAATGGATCAACAATAGGATTCTTTTTCTTCTTTTCAATATCAATACAATATTTCTATTTGTATTTTACGTATCACAGGCTCTAATTAGGGATAGAGAATCTCTATCAAATAAGGACTGTTAGAATAATGATATCAATTATTATTTGATTTGATACGTAACGTTGATAAATGAAAAGAAAAGGAGAGAGAGGGATTCGAACCCTCGGTAAACAAAAGTTCACATAGCAGTTCCAATGCTACGCCTTGAACCACTCAGCCATCCCTCCTACGGAATCTTATTCTTGACCAAAACCCGAATTAATAGCGAGTCATTCATCTTAATTGTAGTACAGGTATGACCGCCTGGTGGTTCCATAGGAAGAAATTTTTTTTTTCCAATTTCATATTTATCAACAACAACTTCTTTCATTAGCTACCCCATGATCTATTCAAAATTCATGAATCGTCCGATTCATTTTTCGATTTCAACTGTATGGCGTGGTACATATACGTTATGCAAACAAAATAAAATTTAAATAATTAAAATAAAGGATGGTTACCTTATTTTTTTATCATGGAATGATTATTCAATTCTTTTTCCTTTTCATAACCAAATCAAAACTTATCGAGTTATCAAAATCAATACATAGGAAACTTGGTTATTAAACTTAGATGAAATAGTAATAGTATACTACGAAATTGGAATGAAATATAATCTGATTCAACTATTTCATTTAATCTTTGTCAAAAGGGGGGACAATTTGTGCTCCACGCTTTTCCAATTAGTCTGTTTTTATGTTATTTTGTACTGTACAATTCCTTTTTTTGTGGGATCGTTTTCCCCGAAGGGTAATGAAAATAATTATAGAATGAATTGATAATTATGCCTAGATCTCGAATAAATGGAA